GGGGCGAAAGGGCTTGGACTTTCTCGACGAAGAAGACGCCGAACAAAACACAAGAAAGAACCCTCTAGAAAATATGTCGATATTTTATTAGAATGTTTCAGTATAATAAAATATCGACATAAATAACAGGTACAACTAGTAAATCAATGGCGTAATTATATTTTTCTCATAAGAAAAATGAGATCAAAAAAATCAGCATGAAAGTCGGGGGCGTTCCGTGGTAGATTGCCGGTAACATTTAGAGGTACCGGTATTGAAACAAACCCGAGTCTATAAATTACTCTTCGTCGAAAAAGTCGGAATCCGAGTCTCGAAATTCTTCTTCTTCGTCGTGAGTGTTCAAACACAAGGTTATAAACCCCTCTTCACCGACAAGGTTAAAACAGGCGGATACAAATTGCTCTTCGTTCCAAAGGTCCAAAGGGGAGTTTCTACAGTCATCGTAGCCGAGCAAGAACCAATGTCGCGAAAATATAGTTTTGTTGTCCTCGCGACGAGATAGTCTGCGCGATATTTTTGATATCGCGCATCGCACTTGTTTAGTACTTCTAGTGTACATAGAAAGTCCGACCGTACTCGCAGCCAGGCATGTACATGTGGTTCATATTGTCGAATGGCGTATGGTTTATTCCTGATCTTTGTTCGTAGCGCGTCTCGTAGAGATTGGCGAGCAACCAAATAGAAGTTGGAAGCGGGGTAGGAAAACGGTTCCTCACCTTCGAAGAGGAAACGTTTCCAGGCGCCAGACCAAAACCCAACCCTGATATCATACTGTCTTTGGTCCGTTCTTTCTAGCAGCCAGCATTGAAGTTCGACCCAAAGACAAGCTTTTGTTGCTTGAATAGAGTTTGCATTTCTAAAAAAAAAATTTTCTTTTCGCAACCCAGTTGGCTCCTTCGGCTTTGGCAAAGTCGACGATACTCCCCGAGGCGGCGCCATTCCGTGACGCAAATTTTTTCAAGAGAGTAGCTACGATCTCGCGACGCCCCATTTCAAGGCAGATTAAGTAAAATATTTCGTAGACGGCCTCGTCGTTGTTATCCGAGGGTAGTGTCCCCCCTTTAGTATAACAAAGGTATTTCCTCTTCGGTAGATGCAGATGCCTATTATAGCGCGACATCCACTTACCTAGGTGTCCCATAATTTCCAATGTAGGTCGAAATCCATAATAGAGTCCGACCCCAACGATCGAATTGGTTATCTTCATACACAAGCTTATGTTGGTTTTATTGTTTCTTTGATATTGTCTCTGTGCATGTGTTAAGCCTGCCGCCAGCGTTCATCCTGAGCCAGGATCGACTCTCCATGAGATTCATAGTTGCATTACTTATAGCTTCCTTTTATATGGAATTATATATATGTCATTTTTGTTTATATATTGAATTATATATATGTCATTCAATATATGTAATTCAATATATATGCGTCATGTGCGGTAATAGGTCCCATATTAGCAAGTTTCATTAGTCATTCCCTATCTAGAACAACTAGCACAAATTTTCAACGTCCATGGGGACTTATTTTACCGGTAACATTATCGACTCCATCTTATTAGTTCTGGGTTCGAATCCCCGGCAACCCTTTGTTCAAAAAATCCTCTGTCGAGAAGAGAGACATTTTTACCTATTTTTTCTTCAATGAAAATTGAAGTGTGATAATTTACTGATAATTCTATGAGTCCGTTCTGGAGTTTAGAGGGACTAATATATGTTATAACGCTCGATAGTCACTGTGAGTAATATATGTTATAAAAATCTATAGTTCCTATGAAAAATTTGCATTAGGTTTTTGGATGATTTTGGCGGCATGGCCGAGCGGTAAGGCGGGGGACTGCAAATCCTTTTTCCCCAGTTCAAATCTGGGTGTCGCCTGACTATTTCACATAGATAGCGATCGATCTATATTATACTTTTTACCTAAAAAAACCAAAAAAGTGGGCCTTAGTATTTCTAGCCTATTTTACTTGTCTTTAGTCTTTACCGATTCGAAATCAGAGAGGAATTTTTTAGAAGTGGATTTATTAAATTGGTTCCTCAACAGTCTTCGGTGAGAATCCCTTTTTGACTCTGCACCATTGATTCCACTATTATTAGGGAGCAATAATCAAATAATTCTATCATAGAGATAGGGGACATAATTCACATGGAGCTAGTAAGTCTCGCTTGGGCTGCTTTAATGGTAGTTTTTTCATTTTCCCTTTCACTTGTAGTCTGGGGAAGAAGTGGTCTCTAGAAGTACTACTAATTGAGTTGAGGAATCAAACTGGATCAATTATTTTAGAAATCGTTCAAAATGCATTGTAGAACGATTTACTATCAAGATCTCTTCATTTTCAAATTGCATTGAATTCTAGTGAAGGAATGTATTTTATAACAAGTAAAACGCTTCTTTCCGATTGATCGGAACAAATAGATGTATCAAAGAAATCGAAGTGGGCCCTCTGTCAATTCCAGATAGAAAATGAATATCGCCACTACAAATATCTACCATGAAGATAATA